TTTTCAGATTAAACCACTCCTTTATTTCTCCATTATTATTAATTCTAAACAATCTATCTCATTCAAATTGCACACTTTATTTTTGATGTATACACACCTGTTACCAACTCAATAGTTTTTTGGTCCCAAGAAAATAAAACAAGACACCTTTTTCCTTTCTTTAGTTTTTTTCTTTCTTTAGTAAAAAAAGTGGCTTAGGATATTCTATATTTTTTTTCTACTTGGATACATATTTTCCGTATTCAAAAGGAAATCATCACAAAAAACATAGTTTAGAATTAACTTGTTTTCTATTTTTATTTTTTTGTTTGAGTCCTGGAGCGGTACTCGTCATATAATACTTCATTAGATAATTGTACATCCAAGAATTACATGGGCCAATTTTGTATATATTACAAATTTTATATGTATTATAAGTGGTACAAGTATATAACTAGTATAATAAAAAATTTATAAAAAGGAATTCCATAAGATTTGCATTTTTTTTTATCGAAAATAAGGAAGAAAATGAAGAGTGGAAAAGGATGATAAATTCAAGAGGATTCTTTATTGGGGTTGGGAATCCCATTTTTTGTATGGATAAAGGATCTTCCTATGTTATACTATTCAATTCGCGACGATGAATCCTTTTGATGGATCCGATATTGTTATTCATAATTTTGATAGATCCTATACTGTTATTCATAATATAGATCTTATTCAGTATCATTAAAATAAAATGCATCCCATTTCATTTTTAGGAGTAAAATTTATCATCTCTATGGGATTAGATCCCGAGCTATCGCGAATAAAAAAAAAAAAAGGAAATTATGGAAGTAAATATTCTCGCATTTATTGCTACTGCACTTTTTATTCTAGTACCTACCGCTTTTTTACTTATTATTTATGTAAAAACAGTTAGTCAAAACGATTAATTTGACTAAAACGGATTTCTTCTTATCCATAATCGAAGAAATAAAAGGGATTCAAATCCCAAGTCTTAAATGACGGAACACTATCTAAGATAATATGTTAGAAAGAACTCATACGAAACTCTAATTTTTAATTCTTATAAAAATTTCTATTAGAATAATACTTAAAAAAATTCTATTATATTGAATTATGATATCATAATTCAATATAATAGAATATATATATAGGGATATCTAATTTAAATATAGTATAAATACTTAATATAGTGTAAATTTTTCTACCACACTATCTAGATATACAAGTGTATTCAAATATAGACTTGATATTGATCAATTTACAATATTTATAATATGTAATATAGTAATTTAATTATTCATTAATTTAATTAGTATATATATATTAAATTTAGTATATATATATTAAATTATAATAAAATTATAATAAATGTAGTATCCCTAAAGTCCACTCCTTCCCCACACTACAAGCGAAAGGGAAAATGTAAAGACTACCATTAAAGCAGCCCAAGCGAGATTTACTATATCCATGTAAATTATGTCCCCTATATTCTTTATGAAACGAAGGAATTATTCCTTTATTAATTACCAATCATAGTGGAATCAATGGTGCAGAGTCAAAATGGGATTTTGACTTAAGGCTATTGATGAAGTAATCTAATGAACCCACTCGTAACAAGTTGCTATATTTATAATATAGGAACTCTGATAAAATTGGAAAGCTTTAAGTACAAATATGATAGACACTCTTTATAAATAGAAAAGAAATGCCCCTAATTGAAGATGGAAAGTATCTTCATTCGTTACTAAATTTTCTTATCAGCCTATTCAATTTAATTCCATACTGACTGAGTAATCATTAAACATTACCAATCATTAAACATTACCTTAGTAGTATAGAATTAGAAAAACAAGATTTGATAATCTTTTCTATAACCCACCCTTTCTTGAAGGCTAGCAACTCAAATAAAATTTTTAATTCTTTAGGAACCTTTTGATACCGGGATTTATTATTTCTGAATTTCTACAATTCTGAATCTCAACTCTTACTATTTATTTGATTCAATTGATAAACCAAATAAATAGTATGAACCAACCCAACCCTTAACTTAAAAAAGAAGGTTTGCTTTATGCCTATTACTTTATGCCTATTAATACCGGTTTTAGTCACATCCAGAATCCTATTTTCGTTGAGGAAAATTTTTATATAGAGTCCCGATCTAGGGATTCCTCAAGTATTAGCAAGGTATTCTTCTATCTCTGCTTCTTTGCACACGCATTCGTCAAGTTCGATTTAATCGAAATCCGCAGGATAAAAAATTCCGAGTTTTTTTTTGATCAGGCGACACCCAGATTTGAACTGGGGATAAAGGATTTGCAATCCCCCGCCTTACCACTTGGCCATGTCGCCAAAACAATACAAATATAAATATCCTAGATACTCTCCCGATTCCTAATTTTTTAGGGGTGGACTGCGGAACCCTTTGTATTTGACTTATATATTGAATATTTTTGTACTTACTTCAAAGGGGAATCCCCTTTTTTTTGGATCCAATTTAGATCATTTTCGTAAACAAAATTTATATCAATATATATACATATAAATTAAAAATTATGTGTAACAATTAGTATCTTCTATTTTCCTTAATGTCCTAAGAACTTAATGACATAAGAAAATAAAAATTCTTTACAATCAATTGGTATCCATTATTTTCAATAATCAAATCTTTTCTAATTATAATAACAATTATATATATATGTAAACCCTAAAACAAAAACGTTAAACGGATACGGAGTCAGGTATTTTATACACACATTTTCTATAGAGAACTGTGGTGTTTTAATTTTTCATTGAATAAATATTGACTCAAAAAGAAAAATTATGATATAGGATAGCTTCTGTTGCTTCAAGCGGAATTATGATAAAAGATAGAATATATATGGATAGCTATATAACTATATTTGGATTGGATGTACTTAATAAATAAAATTACGATTAACTGTTTCTTCAATCATATTGTATATGTATTATCTTCTACGAACTCTACTACAAAAAAAAAAGAAACCGAGAACCACTTTTTTGAACATTAAAGTGTTAAAATAAAAAAGTAAATCCTACAATGCTCCTGATTAGATTACTTTGTCTTTATCTCATTCGCAGAGAACAGATGAAATTAAGAATCCTTTTTTTGATAACCAATTTGATTGTAATATCATATAAAAAAGAGATTCTTTTTTATATTCTATACAAGACTCTTTAAATATAAGTGACATAATTTTTTCTGGGAATGTTTTCTCAATCCATTTTTATCTATCTTGCGGCAAAAATTTCATTGATTATTCCCTTACGTTACGTCTCTGTTTGTAGGTATGAAATACATAAATATGGATGGAGTTGCCTAAAATTTTATGTGATTCAGTAAACAGAATATACATTCCATCATTGCTAGATCGATCCATAGAATTTTGGTTCGATGAGGGGTGAGCCGATAATGGAATTTTTTCAATAAACAGGAAACTTAAGATTAAGATGCTCCGAGATGGAAATGAGGAAATGTCTACAATACCTGGATTTAGCCAGATACAATTTGAGGGATTTTTTAGGTTCATTAGTCAGGGCTTGATGGAAGAATTTCAGAAATTTCCAAAAATTGAAGATACCGACCACGAAATTGAATTTAAATTATTTGTGGAAACATATCGATTGGTAGAACCTTTGATAAAAGAAAGAGATGCTGTGTATGAATCACTCACCTATTCTTCTGAATTATATGTACCCGCGGGATTAATTTGGAAAACCCGTAGAGATATGCAAGAACAAACCATATTTCTCGGAAACATTCCTCTAATGAATTCCCTAGGAACCTTTATAGTAAATGGAATTTACAGAATTGTGATCAATCAAATATTGCAAAGTCCTGGTATTTACTATCGCTCAGAATTAGACCATAACGGAATTTCTATCTATACCAGCACCATAATATCAGATTGGGGAGGAAGATCAGATTTAGAAATTGATAGAAAAGCAAGGATATGGGCCCGTGTGAGTCGGAAACAAAAAATATCTATTCTAATTCTATTGTCAGCTATGGGTTCGAATCTAAGAGAAATTCTAGATAATGTTTGTTACCCTGAAATTTTCTTGTCTTTCCCGAACGATAAAGAGAAAAAAAAGATTGGGTCAAAGGAAAATGCTATTTTGGAGTTTTATCAACAATTTGCTTGCGTAGGCGGGGAACCTGTATTTTCGGAGTCCTTATGTAAGGAATTACAAAAGAAATTTTTTCAACAAAGATGTGAATTAGGAAGAATTGGTCGACGAAATATGAACCGAAGATTAAATCTTGATATACCTCAAAATAATACATTTTTGTTACCGAGGGATGTATTGGCTGCTGCAGATCATTTGATCGGAATGAAATTTGGAATGGGTACACTTGATGATATGAATCACTTGAAAAATAAACGTATTCGTTCTGTAGCAGATTTGTTACAGGATCAATTTGGGTTGGCTCTTGTTCGTTTAGAAAATGCAGTTCGAGGGACTATATGTGGAGCAATTCGACATAAATTAATACCGACTCCTCAAAATTTGGTAACTTCAACTTCATTAACAACTACTTATGAATCCTTTTTCGGACTACACCCTTTATCTCAAGTTTTTGATCGAACTAATCCATTAACACAAACCGTTCATGGGCGAAAATTGAGTTATTTGGGTCCCGGAGGATTGACAGGGCGAACTGCGAGTTTTCGTATCCGAGATATCCATCCGAGTCACTATGGACGTATTTGCCCGATTGACACGTCCGAAGGAATCAATGTTGGACTTATCGGGTCTTTAGCTATTCATGTGAGGATTGGTCATTGGGGATCGATAGAGAGTCCCTTTTATGAGATATCGGAGAGATCAAAAGAGACAAAAGCACGGATGATTTATTTATCACCAAGTAAAGATGAATATTATATGATAGCAGCCGGAAATTCTTTAGCCTTGAATCGTGGTATTCAAGAAGAACAGGTTGTTCCAGCTCGATACCGTCAAGAATTCCTAACTATTGCATGGGAACAGATTCATCTTCGAAGCATTTTTCCATTCCAATATTTTTCTATCGGAGCCTCCCTCATTCCTTTTATCGAGCATAATGATGCAAATCGGGCTTTAATGAGCTCTAATATGCAACGTCAAGCAGTTCCGCTTTCTCGGTCCGAGAAGTGCATTGTTGGAACCGGAATGGAACGCCAAGTGGCCTTGGATTCGGGAGTTTCCGCTATAGCGGAACACGAGGGAAAGATCGTTTATACTGATACTCATAAAATTCTTTTATTGAGTAATGGGAAGACAAAAAGTATTCCTCTAGTTATATATCAACGTTCCAACAAAAATACTTGTATGCACCAAAAACCCCAGGTTCCAAGGGGTAAATACATTAAAAAAGGGCAAATTTTAGCAGATGGCGCATCTACTGTTGGTGGAGAACTCGCTTTGGGAAAAAACGTATTAGTAGCTTATATGCCATGGGAAGGTTACAATTTTGAAGACGCGGTACTTATCAGTGAACGTCTGGTATATCATGATATTTATACTTCTTTTCATATACGGAAATATGAAATTCAGACTCATATGACAAGTCAAGGCCCTGAAAGAATCACTAAGGAAATCCCCCATTTAGAGGATCATTTACTCCGAAATTTAGACCGAAATGGAATTGTGGTACTGGGATCTTGGGTAGAAACAGGTGATATTTTAGTAGGTAAATTAACGCCTCAGGCGGCGAATGAATCATCGTATGCCCCAGAGGATAGATTATTACGAGCCATACTTGGTATTCAGGTATCCACTGCAAAGGAAACTTCCCTAAAACTACCCCTAGGTGGGAGGGGCCGGGTTATCGATGTGAGATGGATCCAGAAAAAAGGAGGTTCCAGTTATAATCTAGAAATGATTCGTATATATATTTTACAGAAACGTGAGATCAAAGTAGGTGATAAAGTTGCTGGAAGACATGGGAATAAAGGTATTATTTCCAAAGTTTTGCCTAGACAAGATATGCCCTATTTGCAAGATGGAACACCGGTTGATATGGTCTTCAATCCATTAGGAGTACCCTCACGAATGAATGTGGGACAGATATTTGAATGCTCGCTTGGGTTAGCAGGAGATCTGCTAAAGAGACATTATAGAATAGCACCCTTTGATGAAAGATACGAGCAAGAGGCTTCAAGAAAACTAGTGTTTTCCGAATTGTATGAGGCCAGTAAGCAAACAAAAAATCCATGGGTCTTTGAACCCGAGTATCCGGGAAAAAGCAGAATTTTTGATGGAAGAACAGGGGATCCTTTCGAACAACCTGTTCTAATAGGAAGGTCTTATATCCTTAAATTAATTCATCAAGTTGATGATAAAATCCATGGACGTTCTAGTGGACATTACGCACTTGTTACACAACAACCCCTTAGGGGAAGAGCGAAGCAAGGAGGGCAACGAGTGGGAGAAATGGAAGTTTGGGCTCTAGAGGGATTTGGTGTTGCTCATATTTTACAAGAGATGCTTACTTATAAATCTGATCATATCAGAGCTCGTCAAGAAGTGCTTGGTACTACGATCATTGGAGGAACAATACCTAGTCCCGAAGATGCTCCAGAATCCTTTCGATTGCTCGTTCGAGAACTACGATCTTTGGCTTTGGAACTGAATCATTTCCTTGTATCTGAGAAGAACTTCCAGATTAAGAGGAAGGAAGCTTGATCTGAATCAATAAGAATTTCTATTCTATGATCGACCGATATAAACATCAACAACTTCGAATTGGACTAGTCTCTCCTCAACAAATAAGTGCTTGGGCCAACAAAACTCTACCTAATGGGGAAATTGTTGGAGAGGTCACAAAACCCTATACTTTTCATTACAAAACTAATAAACCAGAAAAGGGTGGATTGTTTTGTGAAAGAATCTTTGGACCTATAAAAAGTGGAATTTGTGCTTGTGGAAATTATCGAGTGATCGGAACTGAAAAGGAAGACACAAAATTTTGTGAACAATGCGGGGTTGAATTTGTCGATTCTCGGATACGAAGATATCAAATGGGATACATCAAACTCGCATGTCCAGTGACTCATGTGTGGTATTTGAAACGTCTTCCTAGTTATATTGCGAATCTTTTAGATAAACCCCTTAAGGAATTAGAGGGTCTAGTATACTGCGATGTGTGATTTGATCAAAATTTACATTTTACAGATTCGAGCGGATAAACTGTCATCCTATTCAATCTGATTGGGATGCCCCTAACTCTGACATGTATCTTGGAAGGAGTAACATGAAGCTCAGAATTCTGGGTGTATTCAATTACTTCCAAATGAAAAAAAAAAAAAAGGGGTAATTGATCCATGGTCGATTCAGTAATAGATAAATAGGAATTGCTATATATACCTCGTGAAAAAAGCAAAAAATACTTTTTTGTGGAATTAGACATTCCTTTTTTTGAGAAAGGGATTCTATTGAAGTAAGCAAATATAATATCACATGGTTACAAGAGTATATCCATCGCATATATGCTTCAAAGAACATTATTGT